GACCACTTGATAAAATGTGGAGGAAAGTAGGACAAATGGCCGATACTACTGGAAGGATTCCTCTTTGGATAATAGGTACTGTAGCCGGTATTCTTGTGATCGGTTTAATCGGTATTTTCTTTTATGGTTCATATTCCGGATTAGGTTCATCCCTGTAATAATCGGATGAACTGAGTTGTAGACATGAAAGCATAAGAACTCAACGGGATCCCCCTCGAATCAGACAAGGAAAGAGGGGGTAAGTCCCGTTGAGTTCTTAATAATCATAATATTTTTTTTTAGAGATGTTTCAAAAACCTCCACCTTTTCTGATGATGTTTTTAAAAAATGAACTTCGTTAATTGATTCAGAACATCTGTTACTCAATAGTATCTGTCAATACTTAAAACAAAGAAGGAATCACTCGATTTACCCTTTTTGGATGACTCACAATTCTATATAAATAGAATATATTTCTATCAATCAGATATCATGCAAACCCTTTCTATACTAATAGAATAGAACCTTACTCCATTTAATCTAATAAATATTTAATCTAATAAAAGTGAAATTTTTTTTTATAAGTTCGTTGAAATTGAAGAAGTTCTATATTGCTCAATAAATTGACCTATATTTATTTGTCCACTACCACTATGTTACGTAAGAAATCTAAAAAAAAAAAAAGGGTTATGATAAAATAAACCTATATATAAAAAAAAAAAAAATGAAAACTACAAATATCCATTTTTTACGAACGGGATCGAGAATCTTTATTAATTCGACACAAGAAAGGGTTGGGTAAAATTCCGTTTCTTGTGTCAAGGACTAGGAGACGAACAATCTCCCCTAAAATCCTTTGTTCCTCTCATTTATACTTTGGTTTCTATTCTCCGCTTATTTATCTTTTGTTTTGATTCTAGTCAAATATAAAACTATTGATTCATTCTATATCATACCGTTTCAATTTGGATTGAAAAAACAAATAAATAAAGAAGAGTTAAGTAAAACAGTCGCCTTCACAATATACTATGACCAGGAATGCGGTATTAAGTAATTCACGAAATCTGGTAGAATAAAGAATATAAATAAGCAAAATTTTTTTGATCATACATAATTCCCAACAAAAATTTGTTTATTTTTAGAGCTTGATGTTGATAAATCCGCAGATCTAGAAATTCATTTCGGACAATTGAACCTTCTCAAACTGTTTCTTTTTAAGAACCAAAAAGATTTGTGCCAAAATAACAGATGCCAAGAAGAGCAAAAGACCTTGGACACGTAATGGATCTTGAAGTACTATTTCCGCATCTCCCTGACCAAATCCACCCACATTAGGATTACTCGTTAATGGTTGATCAAGTTTGATGGATTCGCCCTCTGAAACAAGAAGTTCCGGTCCTGGAGGGATAATATCAACCACTTGACGTCCATCCGATGCATCCGCTATGGTTATTTCGTACCCCCCTTTTTCTTTTCGTATTATTTTGCTTACTATACCTGCTGCTGTAGCATTATAAACATTATTGTTACTCTTGCTCCCGTCGGGATAAATCTGACCCCTTCCCCTGTTCCCGCCTACATATATGGGATATTTTAAGAAGTGCACATCTTTCTTAGTAGCGGGGTCCGGGGAAAGAATAGGAAAGGTGATTTCACTATATTTCTGACCAGGAACCGGACCTATCACAAGAATATTTTTTTTAGTGGGGCGATAGCTCTGAAAAGACAGATTTCCTATCTTTTCTTTAATCTCGGGCGAAATACGATCGGGAGGGGCTAATTCAAACCCCTCGGGTAAAATAAGAACAGCCCCGACATTCAAAGCTCCTTTTTTACCATTAGCAAGAACTTGTTTCAGTTGCAGATCATAAGGAATTCGAACAACTGCTTCAAATACAGTATCAGGAAGTACCGCTTGTGGAACCTCGATATCCACGGGTTTATTAGCTAAATGGCAATTGGCACATACAATACGGCCAGTTGCTTCTCGTGGATTTTCATAACCCTGCTGTGCAAAAATGGGATATGCATTTGAAAGGGGTGCCTGGGTTAGTATATATATCATGAGCGATACGGAAATGGATCGAGTAATCTCTTTCTTTATCCAAGAAAAGGTATTTTTAGTTTGCATGGTCCAATCATTGATCCCGAAAATTTCTACAATAAAATTAGGTAGGTCGCTAGTATAGTTCCCTATCTATAATTTTGCTATTTACTTAAATATTAAATATAAATAATTTTACTGGAATATTGGAGGAATCCCTTGGATGGGTAGTAAGTACAATTTTGAATGTTTTGCTTATGTACAAAGTAACAAATATTATAATTGACAAAGTAACAAATATTATAATTGGATCGTTCGATCACTTTTCAGTCATTCATTGAATGATAAATCACTACAAGTGAAGGAGATACACGATTTAAATAACGAAAGATCCAATATTTAAAAATTGTATCTAAAATGACTGGAAAAGTAGAAACAAGACCGGATATAATTTGATCATTATGAGCAAATCCAAAATCTTTGTAGACAGAGCCAATCATTAATTCCCAACCGTGGGGCGAATGGAATCCTATACATAAATCAGTTAATAAAAGAATAGAAAAAGCTTTTATTGTGTCGCTTAAGTTGTATAGGAATTCTTGAAACCAAGAGTTAAGAATAACAAGTTCTTCATTACCTAGAATAGAATAACCACTTAGAATACCGAAACAGATTATATTTGTCGAGAAGTGTAAAATTGTATGGATGCGATCCTCGTTGTGCATCTTGATCAATTGGATCGTTTCTTTGTAGATTTCGATGCGAGGCTTTTGTAAATGTGTTTCCGGGTATTCCTTTATCATTTCGTCCAAACGTAAGAGTTCCTCTAAGTCTATGAATTCTTTTAGAATACTCTTTTCTTGAATATCATTCAAAAAAATTTCGGATTGCCTAGTATTCCACCAATTAGTAAACCAAGATTCCAGACTTTTATTAAATGAGAGAGAGATCCACCAAGGCAAAAATACTATAGATGCAAGATATAGAAGGGAAATTAATACTTTCTTTTTTGCCATTTTTTCGTCTGTGAATTTTAAAATTTTTAATGAACGCACCTCATTCGTCGACTCTATATGATACTAATATTTCTATCAAGCATAAGTTCTATTACAAGTCATCGATGTATTTCCGGATTTTTTTGTGATTCAGTACAGCGGTTAGTCCTTGAATTTAGAAAGAATATAGAATAAGAAAGAGCCCTCTTCAAATTAATAGTAGTCGGATTTCGAGACGAAAGAACTCCCGTTCTATCAAAATATCAAATATTTAGAAAAAAAAATTCTTTACTTTATGATGAAATGTTTTGTTTTGATATATGATGAATCTATCATTTAGATTTGTTACTGAATTGAGTTAAGTGGATTTACATACGCATAAAAAAAATTGTGGACATAAACAATTTAGTTTTAGAATTGTTTCATATACGTTTGCTTTGACTCGAGTAAGCGTTCTGAAGAAACTTCAGTTAAGTTATGCTATAGAAAAAAAGATGATTCTTGAGTTTTTTATCTCTTGCAAAGTATTCATTCTTCAGTTCCTTTTTTCAAAATACTTCAATTGGTACACGCAAGAAATAGGCCAATTCAGCAGCTTTTTGCTCAATCTCTCGTGGAGTAAAATTCTCATCAGTACGAGTCAAGGGAATGGCTCCTTGTCCTTTTATTTCCATATAAAGGACACGACGAGCATAAATACCCTCTTTAATTTCTATTCTGATGGACTGAATGTCTTTCATAAGGAATCGGAGGAATATGCGACGATTTTTTCCAGGAAATCCCCAACGAAAAATACACACTATGCCCTCTTTTATATCGAATCGATCATAACCACTACCTACATTCCACGAAATTGTGCACCACAAATAGGAGCTAATAAAAAGACCTGCGATCCCATAGAAAGACATCACGATACCTTGTGGAAAAAAAATTATTTGCTGAGAAGGAAATAAAGATATAAAATTCCTACCAAAATAACTGGACGTTCCAACCAATAAAAACCCTAATGAACCTAAAAAAAGAATAAAGGCCCAACAGAAATTACTTGTTTTTCGAGACCCCGCTATAAGTTCTACCCATATACGTTCTGATCGCCAACTCATACTCTAACTAGACCTAGTTGCATTTTATTGGAATTGGGAGAATAACAAAAATAATTTTTTTTTTTTACTTTTTTTTGTTTCCGAAGTAACTCTCATCAACCAGCACTATTATGATGTGAACCTTTAGGGATAATTCATCGAATTTCTTAGATCCAAACTAAAATAATAACATCCCTTTCATATGATTTCCTAATACATATAGATATATTGACTTTACATTTCAGAAATTCTCCCCGATCCCGATCTATTTGAAAATAGTTATAATTCATTTATCATGTTTACACATACATAAGAGCTTATGCCCGAAGGAAGCCGCATATTATACCATATTTTACTAAATAGATATCCGTGTTATGATCCAAGTAAGTCTTGAAAAAAAAATATATATATATAAGATTTGTCCTTGTTGTATCTAAAAAATCTTGTTTTTTTGAACATAAAGAGATAAAGAAGCCATTGCAATTGCCGGAAATACTAAGCCCACTAAAGGCACAAAAATGGAGGGGAGACTGTTGAGAGTTATCATAGAATGGGTACCTCGATTTAATATTTGTACCTGTTATTTATTGTTATATTTATTGTTTTATATTTGAACCTTATCCTTATATTGTTATAAAGATATCTTATAATTCATATATAATTGTTATATTATACTAAGTATACCTAAGTGAGTATATATATACTTAATAGGGATAGGGAGTCTATAAGTATATGTTTTAAGAAATATATATTAATTAATAAAATACAATAAATATATAAATAAATGGACCTATTCATCTTTCTACATGTTTCTAATTCATCTTTCTACATGTTTCTACATGAAATATATATATACGATAATCCACCCTTTTATTATTCGTATTAGTAGTTATTATCTTT